ACTCTAAAAACTAGAAGTAAGTAATCATGTGTAGTAAAATTCCTAGGATTTTCTATCTAAGTGTTTATAATGTATTGGTGTGGTATATCCATATAGACATAAATGGAATAGTACACTTTTTTGATTAGATACAAAAAGAGAAACCTACTTGTTTTGTGTTTTACTAGGTACGGTATACCAATCAAAAAGCCTATTTGACAATGTTTATACGAAAACTTATAAAATATCTTTTTTCAAACTATGGCTTATCCACAAATCCAGTTGGTCGATCTTAGATCCATTTCACTTCTATTAGATTTTGGGTTAGATTTTCTTTTTTTGTTTTTTTTTTTTTGTTTTAAGCGGGCTCATATTAGGATTTTTACTCCCAAAATTCATCAGAATTGGGTAGATATACAAAAGAGTATCACCAATTCCGTGATTGTGCACAGGAAAATTCATAGGTAATTAATCTACCAATACAAACTACCAATACAAAGATTAATGAAGAAAATGGGTTTGTTTATCCGAAATTCTAAGACTACTGATTGGATCTATTGGCATGCGGTTTTTCAGTCTTAGGCTCTGCTGTAAATAATCTCCGTGAGCGAACTTATGGAAATAGATATTTTTCCGATAAACCAAGTCACTCCACAGTTCCAAACAATAAAAGAATAGGGAAATGACAACTATAACATTTTTGTATCATTTTATTTCATTTAGGGCTATACGGACTCGAACCGTAGACCTTCTCGGTAAAACAGATCAAACTTGTTATTATCAAAATGAGTCGAACTGTTTCAAAAACCCAACATGCAGTTTTTTGCATTGGGCTCTTTCATTAACTAATAGAAATATCAGCTAGTCTGCCATAGTTTTTTTTGAAAGAAAGATTAAGGAGATGGCTCCATGCCCTTTGATTCATTACTGATCTAGGAGCACTACCAAAGTGTTTCAAAGAAGGGTTATCTTGACGTAGGTCTGCTATGGCCTTGATCAACCTAAGTTAAATAGAGTCTCTATCGGCTCTGCTTAAAGCATAAAATATGCAACTTTATACACCTTAAAGCTCATAGGATGAAAAGAGATTTTTTTGAAGTCCTTGTGCTCATTCTGCCTAGCATTGAATAAACATTCACCCTATCAATATCTCAAATCCAAGGCCCGGGTTATTTAGCGCATAACTAAATAGGCACCGAACCTTTTATCAGGCTATTGTTCCCTCAAAGTCATGGAGTAAGACATGGATTTCTCAAGAAGATCAAATCTTTTGATTACATGATGGGCTTCTCTGAAAAACATTGGCGCACGTGTAAACGAGTTGCTCTACCAACTGAGCTATAGCCCTTATGCTTGTAATACAAATTTTATTATCTAACTAATTTATTGTCAAGATGGATATTCTACGATCCAACATCATAACTCGTTGATCTTTTTGAGTGATATTGCTTATAAAGAATATTCCATTTATAATCCATCGACGGGATGGGTCCCGTTTGTTTCTCTTTGTCATGATAAATGACCTACTTAACTCAGTGGTTAGAGTATTGCTTTCATACGGCAGGAGTCATTGGTTCAAATCCAATAGTAGGTAGAACTTATTAGATAGCAGAGTCAACGGTAGCTAATAAGTTTTTATATTCATCTATTAAATAGATTGACATTTGCATCAGAATTCAATTTCACTGGATTCTGTTTGATTGTATTCAATCGGCAGTTCAAAAGAACTTAGAAGCAAAGTCTCTTTTGCCTAGTCGGGTACACAAACGAGTTATGAAATTGTATTGATAGCCTCTACTCGTGTCCTAGCTCGTCTGAGAGCTAGATTTGCCTCAATTGTTTGTCTCTTACCTTCAGCTTTCTTCAAATTCGTTTCTGCTTTTTCAAGAGTTTGTTGAGCTTCTTGGGGATCAATGTCACTACCCTTTTCTGCATCATTTACTAAAATAATGATCTCATTATTACCTATTCGAGCAAAACCGCCCATCAGAGCCATCGTTAACCATTGGTTGTTAAGGCGTATTCTTAAAATACCTATATCTACAGCTGTAGCAATAGGAGCGTGGTTTGGTAATACGCCAATTTGGCCACTATTAGTAGATAAAATGATTTCTTTCACTTCGGAATCCCAAACAATTCGATTAGGGGTCAGTACACAAAGATTTAAGGTCATTTCTGCAATTTGCTCTCCATTTCTAAGTTCATAGCCTTCGCGGTAGCTTCGTCGATGTTACCTACCAAATAAAAAGCCTGCTCAGGAAGACCATCTAATTCCCCTGAAAGAATTAATTTAAACCCTCTAATAGTTTCTCCTAAACCAACATATTTTCCTGGGGAACCGGTAAAAACTTCTGCTACGAAAAAAGGTTGGGAGAAAAAACGTTCAATTTTTCTTGCTCGTGCTACAGTTAAACGATCCTCTTCGGATAATTCGTCCAACCCAAGGATAGCTATAATGTCTTGAAGTTCTTTGTAACGTTGTAAAGTTTCCTTAACTCTTTGAGCAGTTTCATAATGTTCC